ATACGCTCCCCTATTATAGATAGGACTAACAAAGAACAGAGTTTTTTTTGTATCACTCCACCCGCCCCCTTTTTGTTTTTTAATCAATTTATTTTTTTATGGGATTCATTATGATTATGTTATTATTTTTCTTTTTTTTTTATTAATGAATTTTCCAATAAAATATTTAATACTGAAGAAATTTCTTAAGTTGAAATTAGTTCTGAGGTCTCATGTCAATCGTTAAAAATATCCTTTGTTGAAACGCTTCCTAATATAAAAATACAATACCAATACAAAGGAAAAGATAAAAGGAAAAATTTTCATTTTACTAAACTAAGAACGAAAGGGAACAAAGCGAGTGGATCCACTAATTCCTTATCCTCAAATCAGTTCTTCCCAGAGTCTTTTTTTTTTTTTACATTTTGATTCTACGATTAAATGAAACATTAAACAAAAGGATTTGCAAATAAAAGAGCTAATGCCACGACCAATCCATAAATTGTTAAAGCTTCCATAAAAGCCAGACTAAGCAATAAAGTACCTCGTATTTTGCCCTCTGCTTCTGGTTGTCTCGCAATACCTTCTACAGCCTGGCCCGCAGCAGTACCTTGACCAACCCCAGGTCCAATAGAAGCAAGCCCTACAGCCAATCCAGCAGCAATAACAGAAGCGGCAGAAATAAGTGGATTCATAGTAAGTTCCTCGCACAAAAAAAAAATGGTTAATGATACAACCAACTAAGAAATTAGTACTTATATTTTTATACTTCTACTTTGACTATTTACTTTACTACTCTATTCTTTTATTCAATTCACAATCACAGAAAAAAGAAAAAAAAAAAAGGACTAATATTGAAATCCATCTAAATGGAGTGGACTAGAAAAAAAAAGATAGAGATAATTCCTATCTAACTAATAAATAACATAGAACCTTTTTCTTCCATAATGGAAATCACCTGCAATTTTTCTTCTTTTAAATTTTATTTTGGAACAATTCTTCGAAACATACATAAGGATTAATGTTTATAGGCATTAGATATATCAATATATCATATATGTAGTAAGGCCTCTTTCTCTTCCAAATTCTGCAATATAATATTTTAATATAATATATCTTGCTTCATATAGACATAAATAGATGCAGCTATTTGCATTTTATTCTACAACCCTGTGAATTATATTGAACCCTGCATTGCTTGAATTGGGATAAACTTAAAATTGGGATAAGCTTAAAAAAAGACTATTTCAAAATGAGAAAGTTAGTCAATGATGACCCTCTATGGATTCACCTATATAAGCAGCAGCCAAAGTTGCAAAAATAAGAGCTTGAATACCACTTGTAAATAATCCAAGAAACATGACAGGTATAGGAACTACTGAAGGCACTAAAGAAACAAGAACAACAACTACTAATTCATCAGCCAATATATTTCCAAAAAGTCGAAAACTAAGAGATAAAGGTTTTGTGAAATCTTCTAGGATATTAATTGGTAAAAGTATTGGAGTTGGTTGAATGTATTTCCTGAAATATCCCAATCCTTTTTTGCTAAGACCCGCATAGAAATATGCCACTGACGTGGGTAAAGCTAAAGCAACAGTAGTGTTTATATCATTCGTGGGCGCAGCTAACTCTCCATGAGGTAACTTTATAATTTTCCAAGGTAAAAGAGCACCTGACCAATTAGAAACAAAAATAAATAAGAACATTGTTCCAATAAATGGAACCCAAGACCCATACTCCTCTCCAATCTGAGTTTTGCTCAAATCTCGAATAAATTCAAGAACATATTCGAAGAAATTCTGACCGTTGGTCGGAATTTCTTGTGGATTCCGAATAGCTATGATGACTGAACCCAATAAGATAGCAATTACAACCCAAGAAGTAATAAGTACTTGGGCATGAATTTGTAAACCTCCTATTTGCCAATAAAAATGTTGGCCTACTTCTACGCCCGATATATCGTATAACCCTTTGAGTGTTTTAACGGAACTTAGTATAACATTCATATTGTCCTCTAACAGAAATCAAACTTAAAAAAAGGAATTATTTTAATTCAACCATCTCTTTCTCAATTAATATACAATATACGTTCATTCATGAATTTCAGTTATGAATCGTATTTTTAGGATACCAAGAAATCATATAAAAAAATACCAATCATTTTCTATTTTTTCTTCAATATTCAAAACATAGTTCAAACTCTAAAAAATGCAAACCAAAATAGTAACAATCAAAGAAAGTTTACCAAAAACGAACTAAAAAGATTCTTCATTATAAGATAATCAAACATTTTTTATATAACTAGAACGGCCCTCACAAATTGCAGATACTAATTTGATAAGAATAAATCGAATCGAAGCTATAGCATCATCGTTGGCCGGAATAGAAATATCTGCAAGATTTGGATCACAATTTGTATCGATTAAACAAATCGTCGGAATACCCAAAATGACACATTCTCGAAGAACCATAAATTCTTCTTGCTGATCAACGATAATTACAATATCGGGCAATCTCGCCATATATTTGATCCCACCCAAATATGTTTGCAAGGTAGATAATTTTCTCTTTAACATTGCTGCATCTCCTTTAGGGAGACGGTTGAGTTTCCCCATCTTTTGTTCTGCTTTTAAGTCCCTAAATTTCTGAAGTCTTGTTTCTGTAGTAGACCAATTCGTTAACATACCCCCAAGCCATTTTTTATTAACATAATGACATCGAGCCCTTATTGCTGCTGATGCTACTAAATCCGCTGCTTTATTTTTGGTACCAACGATTAAGAATTTTTTCCCCCTACTTGCTGCATCAAAAACTAAATCGCAGGCTTCTGATAAAAAATGAGCAGTTAGAGTAAGATTTGTAATATGAATACCTTTACGCTTTGCAGAGATGTAAGGAGCCATTTGAGGATTCCATTTCTTAGTGCCATGACCAAAATGAACTCCTGCTTCCATCATTTCTTCCAAATTGATGTTCCAATATCGTCTTTCCATTTTCCCACACTTTCTCTTTTTTTTTTTTTCAAAGAGATTCAGTACCCTGTGAAATAAAGAATTGTTCCGACGGAACCTTCTACCAGGATTGACCATTGATTTACGACCCAAACCCTCAATTTCATTTCATTCTTTTCATTCTTTATTTTTTTTTTTCATTGATTACCAAATCCATAATCGGACCAGAGAGTTCAAATCAAAAAAACGAACTTCTTGTTAGGAATTACTAAATTACATTATGTAGATGTCTCATGGAAATTGTTTGGGGTGCAAGAACAAAAGAATTCTCTATGGTGTAAAAGAATATCTCTCATTTCTAACTCGAATAGATTCTTCCTTTTTCTTTTCATTTTCAAATGAATGTTTTTATCTTGCTTTGAACGATGTACTAATTTTTTGAACCCGGTACCAACCGGTATAATTCCCCCCAGAACAACGTTTTCTTTCAGGCCTTTCAACCAATCAATACGACCTCGTAGAGCAGCTTTTGCTAAAACTCGAGCAGTTTCTTGAAAACTCGCTTCGGATATGAAACTTTGAGTATTAAGAGATGACTTCGTTATTCCCAATAAGATTGCCCGATAACAGATTGCTTCGTCCAAAATACGCCCTGCTCGCTCTGCTCGCAACAATCCTATTAATTCCCCAGGTGAAAAAACATTAGACATTCCATCTTCTGAAACCAACACTTTTGATGTTACTTGACGTACAATAATCTCTATATGTTTATTATGAATCTGTACCCCCTGGGATCGATAAACTTTTTGGATCTTATTAACCAAAGAGATACGACTTTGGGCTATGGTTAGTTCAGCTCCAATCAAGAATCCCCAGGGGATCCCAAGAATCCTTCGGATACGTTCGTCCCAACCTTCAACTCTCCTTTCAAGGTTCATCGATATTGAATCAATTGAACGAACTTCTAAGATTTGTTCCACTTTTGGAAGACCTTGCGTTATGTCACCGGATCTCGATTTTTCATATAGAAATGTAATTAATCTATCTCCTTCATAAAAGGTTTCCCCATAATGGCCATGAACAGTTGTTCCTGGAATGACCAAATAGGGCTTAGCTGATCTTATAACTAAAGAGTCAACATGAACAATGAAAATTTGACCAGATTTTTTTATGCGTGATCCATATTTCAATAGACATACATTTTCACAAAGGAATTGTCCAAGGCTAATTATTGTCCATGTCTCTTCACAAGAATTGTAAGGGAGAAAACACCAATTCAAATGGAATGAATTCCAAATGATGTTACTGCAGGGATCGGAATTAGAAATCCTTCTATTTTCATCTAGGAAAAAGTATTGAAATGGAAGTACTTGAAGCACTTGGAAAATCTGTTGAAAATTTTCAAGTAACAAATATTTTTTTAAAAAGACTTGATTAGAAGTTCTTAAATAAGAAGATGAACAAAAATTTATTATTTTAGGCACAATAGTACCTAAGGGACCCAACAAATCCCTAATTGGAGTCATAGGATCCGATTCTTTTGTCGCATTATTATATCTCGAAGTATTGAAGGGACCAATTCGAGAACAATTAGATGATGACAAAATTAGGAAAGATTGGCATTCCTTATTTTGATTCAACAACGTACCAAGAATTCCCTGATGTTGGGGAATTGATTGAATCTTCGCCTTGGAATCAAAAGGATTTATATGGGTACGATCTAATATCTTATTGGAAATAAATCCTGAACCTGCCATATCATACCTTTTTATGGTATACAAAATAGTGGACTTTACTAACTCAATTCGGATGAAATCACGAAGCAGATCATTTGACCTTATTTTAACAAAAGAAGCATGAATCTCTTTTTCTTCTATAGAACCCCTTTTTTCTTGGTCCCAATTCAATACTAAGCAAGCTCGAACTAATTGAATACTTGTGTGAGAAATTCCTCGAATTGACTTGCCATTTCCATAAAGTATATAATTGACAATTCGAAGTTGGACATTATCCTTTTCCTGCAAGAGATCCTGAGAGAAAAGTGTTGCTAAATTAATCCCATCAGCTATTTCATATGTGACTACGGGCCGAACCAAAACAAAATATTTTTTTTTTGTAGGTGTGATCCGTTGGACATAGATCCAATTTTTAAATTTTTTTGATCCTTTAGAATTTTTTTTTTCCATTCCTGATGGTATCAAAATGCCGCTGTGCTTAGATATTTTATCCATCTGTCCAGGAAAATGAATATTTCCAGAAAAAATTTTCAGTTCCATACTTTTTTTTTTTCTCTCCACTCGGACTAATCCACCTACTCGACTTCTTGTATTTATATTTAAAGCAAGTCGTGTATCTACTCCAACGATACTATTGTTCCGAACCATTATGGGCGAAGATCCGGGTAAGATATGCACTTCTTCGGGAATAAAAAAAAATTGATCTACTTTCATTTCCTTTTGGTATTTCGGACTAAATTCTTTTGTTCCTCGATACTCAATCAAATCTTCTTTTTTTACCTTTGAATCTACTTCAACAATCCCATATTTAGTAATTCCCGAACTGCTTCTTCTGTATCGCGGATCATCAAAATAAGCAAGAATACTATTTCTACGTAAAATACCTTTTATAGGTATTTTAATCGAAATACCAAAACAAGGTATTAGTTTATTTTCTCGTTCTTGATCATATTGTAAGGGAATCACGAATCTATTTCTTCGCTTTTTCGCCAAGTAATCATCGGAATTCTCTTGACGAATAGAAGTAGAAGGATCTATGAGATTCCAATGATCATTAGATATTATTCTAGAAGGTTTTGAATAGTTAAGAATTTCCCTATCTTTTTTACCAAAAGTATCCAACAATTTATGTCTTACTTTATCATTAGTCAGTGAGAGATCAAAGATATATCTTTCTTCGACAAAAAAAGAATTAGCATTCATTTGATCTTGATCCTTGTGGAGTGAAAAAGACACTATATTGGATCTGCATATACCTCCTGCTAATATCCATAAATTCTTTGTTTTTGGTAATAGATGAACATTACTATATGGATATTCGGGCACATGATAGCCATCAGTACTCCAGTGCATTTCTCCTTCCGACTCAGAATAAATATGTTTTTGAACCCTCTCTTTAAAATGAAAAGTGGACGTTCCGGCACGAATCTCGGCAATCACTTGTTCTGATTCTACATATTGATTATTTTGAACTAAAATCAAACTCTTTGTTGGAATATTCACATTATGTAGAATATCTTGACTCTCAATAGTTACATACAAATCTATAAAACATATAAAAGCAGGATGCCCATGACGAGTACGTATGGGATGAACCAAATCCTCATCAAATTTTATTTTTCCATTAGAGGGAGCTCGTACATGTTCGGCAGTACCACCTGTGAATACTCCGCCGGTATGAAAAGTTCTTAATGTTAGTTGAGTCCCCGGTTCCCCGATTGATTGACCCGCAATAATGCCTACGGCTTCTCCCAACTCGATCAGGTCACCATGAGTAGGACTTCGGCCATAACATAATTGACAGATCCAAGATGTACTCCTACAAGTAAAAGGGGTTCGAATATATATTGGGTGTGCTCGAAATGTTATGAATCGATTGACAAGCCCAATTCCAATATCTTTATTTCGAGTGGCAATGCATCGTAGACCAATATATATATCGTCTGTTAATACACGACCAATTAATGTTTGGACAAAAGTATTTTCCGTCATACCATTTTGAGTACTCACGGAAATACCTCGGAAAGTACCACAATCCGTTCTACGTATAAGAATGTGTTGAACTACTTCAACAAGCCTACGGGTGAGGTATCCAGCATCTGATGTTCGTACAGCAGTATCTACAACTCCTTTGCGGGCTCCGTAGCAAGAAATTATATATTCTGTCAAAGAAAGCCCTTCGCGTAAATTGCTTTGAATGGGTAAATCAATCATTTGTCCTTGAGGATCTGACATTAATCCTCTCATACCTACTAATTGGTGTACTTGAGATGCATTTCCTCTAGCCCCCGAAAAGGACATTAGATAGACTGGATTAGAGGGATCAGTCATCCGAAAATTAGGATTCATTTCTTGTCTCAAATATTCACTTGTAGCATACCATATCTCAATGGATTGACGTAATTTTTCTACCACGTGTACATTCCCATAATGATGGTTTTTCTCTAAAAGAAAACTTTGTTGTTCAGCGTCTTGAACTAACCATCCCTTAGATGGTATTGTTAAAAGATCATCAATTCCTAATGAAATAGATGTAGCGGTGGCTCGCTGGAAACCCAAAGTCTTCACTTGATCCAGGATATGTGATGTATATGCCATTCCGAAATGATCTATTAATCTGCTAATAAGTTGTTTCATAGCAGTTCCATCTATCACCTTATTGTGAAAGACCAGATCGGTCCGTTCTGCCATAAGGACCCCCATATTCTGCTGAGTAAAATTCCACAATGGGCCTGGGTCAGTGATTCGAAAACTTCCTTTCCTCAATCTTGATTCACACAGAAATTCAGAAATTATGATACCAGTGAAATTGGGGGAGACCCGAATTCCCA